TAGATAGGGCTTTTCTTGCTTGTTTAGTCAAGTCACGCTTTTCATTTGGATAGGGGTAGGTGCTTGCTGGGGCGGGGCACTCTTCATTATGAATTCGAAACTCATGGTCGGGGCTTTCTGCCTTGTTATCAAAAAGGGAGTTGGGTCAAGCAAACTCCCTCCTTGGACGAGCACGGGGCTTAGTCAAGTAGAACCGGGTTGCGCTGCTGGATGCTCCGATCGAAAACAAATCAGTGGGGCCATGCCGGTACGACTGAATATGCGTGAGAAAGGTCAATCCCTCCCCTACGACACCAAAAAAAAACCGGGCCGAACTTATCAAAAAAAAGCCCGCCCGCTTCCATATAAAAAGATCGTGGCAACGTAGACCTAAGTGTAAGTGGTCATATTGGATCCTTGGGAACCATCACAAGTACGGCCGGCCTATATTTGAACGAGAATGCCGTGTCGTCCAGCGGAGCCTAGAAGAAGGTGACTCGGAGCCTAGAAGAAGGTGACTCGCGCAGACAGCTGACTCCTTTTCAATAGAAAGGAATAGCCAAACCAACCCAGCTGGCTGGTCAATCTCAAAGATCTTATCGGCCGGCAAACCGGAGACGGACGACCACGGTCCCGACCTTACCAGCACCGGAGGTTGACTAATCAATGAACCCCCGAAACCTACTTTCTTTTCTGACAAAATCAACCAAGCCTAACCAGACATGTTGTTGATATTTATTGAGTTTGAGGGACTTTCGCTGACTGAATCCATCAACCTAGACCCCGGTCACCTTCGTAACCAAAGCGTCACGACAACATCCAAAGGTCACCTTTGGATTCTGAAGTAGGGGGCAAGGAGGAGCACGTAGGAATGCCGACCACTACATAAGCCACTAGTGGCTGAGAGAAAGCGAGCAGCACCTTGTATAGGTTGGGCGGAGCTTGAAGAAGCGAGCCCCTATCAGAGAAAGACATTGCGCGCTAGCCTAGCTAGCTAACGTTTTGAAGCTGGCTGTTATGTTAGTTGTAGCGCGCCTTCCCTCCTTCTCTAACTTCGGAAAGATTGAGCAGTCTTTTCTGATGATGACCTGGTCGAGAAAGTACGATACATCGGTGTAAAAGATGGAGTGGGATCTTTGAGGTTGGTTATAGTCAGGCCTGGCCAGAAAGTGTTCTTGCCTCTATCATTAGCTCGGGTAGTCTCCGTTTCTGGTGTTTCAGTCACCTTTCAATGGCTCCCTTAATGATTTGCGAGGAATTTCCCTCTTGAGTAATGGGAAGCGGGCTAGTCCCCGAAAATGCTCGGGAATTTTGAGTTGGGGTACACAATCTTCCTTTATCGTGCCTAGGAACTCAGTCACGTGGCCAGTCAGTCAGCAGGCATTTCGACAGGCAATCTGTACATACAGTACAAGTTTATACTCTTTTTAGAAACATAACGCCCAAGCCGATGATGAAGGAGAGGCAGTTCTGAAATCATTCCAGTCATCATTGAGTCCGAAATTGTTCATTTGATTTAGAGCTGGAAAGGAGGAATACTGCATGCCTACTGGATTGGCTCACTTACAAGATCTATTTTTTCAGTTAAGATATAGATCCTTAAGAATCAGAGATGGGACTCCATGTTGCATTCTTGCTGTGGACGATGGCCGGCTTTCTTCGCATGCTTGAGCGCATTAATAGAATACATAAAAAGGCTTTCCTTTAGTTTTCAATAAGGTTCGCGCGAGGCGCTCACGTTTTTTTTTTCTGGGTTCATCAAGTTTGATGAGGAGGAGAAATGCTGTCTCCACCGTAATCGAATAAGCGCAATACCTACAACTCGACTCTTCGCTTATTTGCCAGCCAGGTAGCAAGCATCATTGGCCCATGAATGATAGTTATTCAAACCAAGGTTAGGTTTTTTTTTACCTATATAGTCCGGGTGGTTATCTAACCCGATCCCAATGTGACATAATTTCTTTCTCTTTTGACTGGCATGCCGGACCGGTCGGATAATGAGCGTGGCGGCATGCATCATATCATCGGAGTTCGAGGGGACAGAATCCCATAATCTTTTTGTTAGTGGAGTCGAATGTTCTCGGGAACCAGCAAACCCAACCTATCAAAAGAGCTCTGTTCAGCCCTGACTCCCAAAAAGTTGCTGGGCTTTGATGCTGACCTTCTTCTTATGAAAAGGAGAAAGGGCGGCTTTGTTTATAGATGAAAAGGTTGAGTCAGGGGGGTTTGCTTGCTGGCTCTCAGGGCTTATAGTCGGTTCTTTTCTAAGGTATTCCCTTTCATTAGCTATGCGAGGTTAGACCTTGACTGAAAGGAAAGGAGAAGGGACGAGTTGCTCTGATAGCACATAGAAGGCTGTTTTTTATAGCACCGCTGAACTAGTTGCCACTCACTGGCTCCATATCTCCTTCCCTTTCTCTCGGTCCCCCTAGAAAAGCGATATAGATATAGATTCCCCCTTTCCACTCTTGACTATAGCTATCCAGCTGACGAGTGTACCCTAGCTCTTGTGCTCCGGGGAATAAGAATCTAAGGTGTCTAAAAAAGCAGAGGTTCTTCACGTGACATAGCTAAACTCAGGTTTCAACAACTTCGTGTCGGGTTCACTGAAGTGAAATCTTTTGAAAGCAAACCAGCGATTGGTTGAACCTTAGGACGGTAGCGAAAGGAACCTTCTAGCTAACCGGGTCAATTAAAACTCACTACATACTCTATTGAATTTATAACCCAGCGTCATTTTTTTCTCTAGCGGCTTGTTTTCCTAGATTCTGTCAGATGACCCTGCTACGTCTGCCCACTACAGAGCAGGCCTTACTCCCTTGAGCAGGTCCGCTGGCTCTTAGTACGGCTTTTGACTTTTCCGATTCGGCATGATAAACAAAACAACTCGAACTCAACTTCTATTCTTTCAAGAGAAGGCACCGAGATCCCGCGTCAGCGTCGTTTGCCCGTTGCCAGCCAATAGGATTGGGTAGTCTAATTCAATTGTGAGATTCAAAAATACGAAAGTCAGGGACCGGAAATCTTGGGATCCAAAAGTTTGTCTAAAGGACTTTCAATCCTTGCTCCTAGGATCCAAGGAGGGGTTTTAAAAAAGACTCAAAATCCTTCCTAATTACCTAACTGACCCTACTAGTGTAGACTGAGTCGTAAATTCGATTGGATGGACCGATGGGGAATCCAATTATCAGTTGTGGAAAGGACTTCAGATACTATGTATCAAGCGATAGGATCTGAGTGCTCAGTCATTCAATATTTTGAGGGTTTTTTCTTTAGTCTTTTGTTTTCTAGTGACAAAGTTGAGTTTTCTGCCCGAAGCTGGTCAGTAGCCAACTCATACCGAGCCTCAATCTCCATTCGAATATCTTCTGCGTAATCTGTCATTTGTATTGGCAAGTCTGGGCCATACACCTTCGGTGCAAGGAATCCACTACCTCGTCTGTCATGCCAGACAGGATAGCCTTCGGTAGTTGCATCTGTATAATTTCCGGGCGTGACCCGGTGTACCTGCTCTTCCAAGCCTCCACTATTTCCTTTACTAAGGCTATGGCTCCTTTGTCTTTGTATGAAAATTCCAGTTCACTCAGCTCGTGTGTGTCATAGGGACAAACTGTTTTGCACCAAACTGCCTCCGGACCATGGCGGGGGCATAACTGACTCTTCCCCAGGGTCCCAACAAAGGAAGCCAAGGGTAGCTTCCACATCTATATGCTACTGGGCAAGGCTTCACCTATAAGGAGCTCTCCATTCAACGTTCTTACTGTTCCGACTCCGGAAAATTTCAATCCACTCTGATTTTGAAAACGGTCCTGGCCATTCACTTGAACAGAATTCCACAATTGGGATTTTATTTTGGTGCGGGTAAGGCTTTGTGAACTAGAGTCAGACAGTGTATCTGTGGTTCCTCCAGCAGGGGAGAAAGCTAAAGCAAAGCTAGAGATATCAATATAAAGAAAGCCAGCTCGCTCGTTTTGAAGCTTTTACTTTACAGAAGTGCCCTTCCTCCAGGTCTAAAAGGAGTGAGCGGCTATAGATCATTTTTGATTATGGCTTTTCGAGGACGGAATATGTCTGTATTGAATATGGCGTTCTAGCTGAGGGAAGATCTTCTATACGAAGAGTCCAGCCAAGAGTTAGGTTCCATACCATAGTAGCGGGCCCTTCACTCCGGTGTTGAATGTGTCTCTTACGAGGATGTTACAGGATAGTACTATTCGAATCTTATTTCTCTTCTCTTTCTCTCCGGTCAAGCACAAGTCAAGTAAGTAAGTGAGCTCTCCAGACCAGACAGTGTCAGTGTAATTGCTCCTAATAGCTGCTAGTTTCATTCCGTCTATTCCCACATTGAAGAGTGGGATTTCTGCTCTTCCTGAGAGCCAAGTTCCAGGCCCGTCAGCCATTCTAAGTTCTTTTACAGGCAGTGTCAGTCCATTCGTAATCGCTTACTTCCGCCTGTCTGCGAGCGAGCTCGAATGATCAGGGTTGCCCTTATGTAAGGATTTGATCTCTCTAAATAGAGTCAGGGAAGACATTTATGAAAAGAAAAGAGAGAAGAAGGGAAAAGATTGACTTCAGTAAAGTGTCAGTTCCTTTCCGAAATCCTAGGGATTGAACCGGGCGCAGGAAAGGATTGAAGGTGAAGTTCACCCGTCTTGTTCTCATCTGAAGGTTAAGGGAAGGCGCAGAAGCAAGACTCTTTGATCGGATCGGGTAGTTCCCCTGCCTTGTTCTCAGTCATCTTAGGTGCAGTTGGCCAATCAAACAAATTACTCTAGTGGTTCCCTTGTTCTTGTCATAGTCATAGCAGTGAGCCCCTAAACCAGCTCTTCTTCTTTTGTTCCAGTTGTCAGTGAAGTGATGAAAGAGAAAGAAAAACATTACCTTTTTGGGTCTCCTATCAAAATTGCAAAAAGAAAGTCAGTTTATGAAGGGAAATCCGTTGAACAATTTCAATCTTCCTCCCCAATGAACGTACCTGAACCTAAAGCACGACAAATTGACTTTGATAAGCGCACTAGCTGACTACGAGATCAGTCTCACCTCGAGTTCGACTACGGAACGGAAAGGGCTGGGCTTAGAAGCCCCTTAGATAGCACTTCCTCTATGAATCTCAGATCTTTTCTTTCTAGTGGAGCTCATCACGACCATCATAACCTAACTCCGGGACTGCTACGGGCACTGATCCTTCTCTTCAAAGTTTCTCCGGAAGCGGGCTTCTGACTAGCGGCAATCGGGACGGAGAGAAGACTAGCTATAAAAACTCCGGAAGGCGCTAACAAACCGACTCCGCTTCCCTACTGAGTAGACACCCTACCTTGAACACGAATTGCGAATATGCTTGACTGAGATTCCAAGCGGGCCTAAAAGACTGCTTCTTGAGCACATGAATATTCAATTTCTCCCGAGCCTGCGAGAAAGTAGAAAGCCCATCCTCTTTCAATGCCATCTGACCCATCTGTTCAACCCCCACTTCCGGATATTCGAATTCTGTATTTCCGCCTGGCCTATCCCACTCCCTTCTTAAATAGATCTTGAGTCCCTTGCAAGCTTTGAATCAATCTAACTATCCTCGGGCAACCTTTGAGTAGACCACAGGCGGGTACTGTCGGATAGAAGCTTTTCAAAAGATTCAGGCACGACTCCAATGCTTATGCAACGAACTACGACTTGCATTGATCCTTTCTTATGAAATGGAAGATCAGGGCTGATTCTCGCCTTGCTGTAGAAATAGAGATTTTCTTTCTCGTACTCGCTTTCCGAAAACCGTACTTGAGACTCTTTCTCGGCTTGACTAAACCTATCTTTCTGACCGTGCATGCAAGCCCTTGCTCGCGAGGAATTGGAACTTCTTTTCTTTATTTGCCTTGAGCCTTGCTTATTCAATTACTAGCTTGCTAACTAGAAAAATTCCTGACGTGAGCTACTCAGACGGATTGGACTTAAACCGGCCTCAAAGCAAAGATCAGAAGTGGCCTATTCATTCCCCAATAGATCAGTATATCGCCCCTTCCCTGAGGAAGGCACGGGAGCACCTCATTAATGAGATCTTGAGCTTGACTCATCGATGGAAAATCTATCTTTCTACTCTTTCTCGCCCCGCCTAACATCTCTCATTCCTTTTCACACCTCCTTTAGCGGCTTCACCTTTCTAATTACGTATTTGATTATCAATGTGTCTTCTTTCTTGCTTTTCGCCGCCTACATCGACGGAACTTCTGAACTCAAGTCCAGATCTGCTTTGTCGTTTTCCTCCCCTTCTCCTTCGCTGACTAGACTCGTGCCCACTCCACTGTCGATGAAGAATGCTTTTCGGGCGTAGAAGCTTTCCTTAACTAAAGCCCTCCCTTCCCTTTTAGTATAAATAAACTTAACCAACTGCAACTGATTCACACGGGTCCCAGTAGGACCCTAAAAACCAAAACTTGACGCACAAAGAGACCTGAAAGAACAACGAAAGGCTGAAGGAAGATGGCGTTCTACAAAACCCCTACCGGTTGCATTGGTTAGTAGATCCCCGCATCACCGCTCGGGATCAGAGACCTTCATATTGAAGTACGGCTTTTCACCACTAAAAAAGAAGGGCCTGTATAAGTGGCATCACAGACACGTTGACTTACAACTTGAAAAGATCAAGTTTACCTTTTCGAATACAAATGGGAAGAGACAAGTCTCAAACAGAGGTACTCGTCGATACGATAGGTTGATTTACGCTTACCAGTCATTATAGGCATCAAGCTTCATCTGAATTGTGAAGACAATAAAATAGAGGGGGCTGGTAATTCAAATACCAATAATCTGGTAAGGAACTCCCAGAGTGTGAAGCCCCTGGGGATAGGGGATGAGACTTGGTATCTTGGTCTGGGGCAATCCGTTCTCTCCCTCTCCTCCGCGCATGACTAATTGAGAACGAACTTCGCAATTAGAGTTACCCGACCGACCGCACGAATGCTCCCATAAAGGATTCAAAAAGGGCTGCTGCCGGGCTAGGATCGGCGCTTGATGCCTGACTATCGCAACAATTAGAGCGACCGCTAACAGGCTCAATTGCCTTAACTAAAGCAGCACTAAAACGAAGCACTATTGCCACCCCCGCGCTATATCATGCACTCAAACACTTTCTCCTTTTAGTAGTTCAAGTAGAAGTCAAGTAGGCCGCATGCAGTAGCAAACTTTTAGCCAAGGGGGCGGGTTTAGCAAGATCACTCGCTTCGGATGTGCAGGGGCGGTTCCAACTATATATATTATAGTTCCGGTTCAGGTTTCAGGTGCCCGTAGCTGGGCATCATACCTACTATACTCGGAAGCGTAGACCAGTCAAGAAATACAACCATGAGAGGCTATTTCGGGACCAAAGAAGTGAGGTGACTAGGGAACAGACTGGTTTGTTTGGCTTTCATTTCAGAAGAAAGCGATTCAAAGAGGAGTAGAAGAAGGTAGAAGTACGGCGGGCAGACTTTCCGACTAATGATGAGAGCGGACCAGAGACCAGTTTCAAGATACGAGGCTCTGGAATAGGGAAGAGAACAACCAACCACCTTCCTCCGTAATTGTTGCAGGCACTGGGCTCCAATCTGAGCCCTTTGGAAGATTGGATGTGTTTGGAGTGCCCTTCGCTTCTTTTCTTCTTTTGCCATGAGCAAAGCCGGCCGGCTAGCCTATCGTTTATCAGGACCTGACGACGGACGAATCGTCGATTGGTTCGGGTCGATTCGCTTGGTTAGATTTTTGGTTGCCTTGTGTGTGTGCTCTTGCAAGTGGCTAAGTGTAAAGGGAAATTACTCTGCTGCAGCGGACCGACAGCTTATAGACTCGTTACGCAACACGACTTTGGCACGACGCTTGATGACTTGAGGAAAAAGACCTGACTTGGTATCAGAGCACGGTTTCAAAGAGAAAGTCATGGCTAGTGGAAATCCTGAGGCCAGTACTATATAGGAGAAAAAAAGGGAAAGCATTATGGAACGCACGGAGCAGATCTTAAAGCATATGGAGTTCCTAAACCAAACCTAAAGTCAAGGCCATGGAAGACATGCAGCCGATAATGAAGAAATCTATATAGGAATTTTTTGACCAAGCAAGGCGCAGCGCAGTGGATGATTTACAAAATGACCCAAACTCTCTTGAAGGATAGCACCGGTTACTTTATTACATTACCTGACTGAACCACCAGGAGCTATTCTTTCGCAAAGAGCTTATTCGTGCACAACAGCTTATGATGATTCTATAGTTCTATCTCACACCGGTGACTCTCACACCGCTTATTGCATCAAGCACCAAGCACCGGTAATTCAACTAAAGCAAGAGGAAAGGTAGGACGGAAAGCGACGGGAAAGATTGACCTCAGAATGGAGTGGAGTGCGGTACGGGACAAAGTCCTCGATCAATGAAGTCACCGATAGATCCAGTAGTCCCCGGGTCAAAGACAAAACCGGAAGCCTTGACAATCCCGGTGAAGAGAAGGGATCAGGGAACATAGTTCTGGAAAGGTCGAGTTAACAACCAAGGCAAGCCAACTCCCTTCGTGACTATGCAGAACAGACCGCTTCCCACAAGAATCCATCTTTTGTTGATGGGTACCGTGTAGCCCGCCCTTCCTTCAGCTTCAGGGAAATCCAGGGCTGAGTTGAGTGTGAAAAGGAACTCCAGTTCCGGTCCATCCAATTCATGGTATCAGCGGCAAGGAATCAGAGGTTCAAAATTCCTGAAGTTCAGGGAATTGAAGAAGGGGCTTCAGAGGCGCCAGCCAATCCCACCAGTTTTTTTGGGAGTAAGTTCTGGACTTGACAGCAGCTTTCACGAGTGGACAAGCAGAAGAAGTAGCGGAAGTCCCCGGCGAGGATAAAGACGGAATTTTAGGTAGCAGCCGCTCATACACAAGAGTGACAGTCGGAGTATGCCCTGCGAAAAGCCTTCCCCTTTCGAGACTGTGATTTCACTGACACTGATGATCAAGCAAGGAAAAAAAGAAGAATAGAACGAAGGATAAAGAGACTCGTCCTTCAGCCCTTGGGCCAAGAAAGAGTGTCGACCTTATGACCGGAGGAGAGCGGTTTAGCGAGAAAAGCTGCTAACCAAAGAACAAAGCCAGTTTAGGTCTCAAAGTCTATGATTGATGATAGTAGGAGGTCAAGTTCAGACTTTGAGAAATCAAGACATGGCGGGGGCAGGATTCGAACCTGCGATCTTCAGGTCATGAGCCTGATGAGTTGACCAATTACTCTACCCCGCTTTTTCCACTTCTCTTTCTTTGCTGTGACCAGGTACACTGAAAACTAACCCAATCTAACCTAAAAAGATGTGCACTACACTCGATAAATCCACGAAGGTTTAGCACTTCTCCACCCTCTGCTAGCAGCTTTCTTCTCTTATGCAATTTCTAGTTTCTTTGCAATTGCAAACAACGTCTTCTATTCCGAAACCGAGAAGGATCACTCCTAAAAGCAACCTTTCTCTATTATATACGAGACCACCAAACGCGCCCCTACCCCCCTCCACCAGAGCAGCGATGAGAACAGAGACTCAATTAGCTAAGCAATGCATCAACGGGAGGATTCTGAAAACATCTTATCATATTACATTCTACTTTGAGCAAGTCACTTATGCCTATTCCTTGATAGGAGAGGGAAAAGCATTAGGCCGGCCAGTACCAGAACGATGATGAATAAGTCTGAGGTGGGTAGGTAGGAATCCGAGGATGAAACTTCTGTTGATGAAAGCATTCATACCATCATCTCTATCCCTTGCTCATTCTAGGCCAAGCTCTTCCCTTCTTCAAGTACTTTGCCTTCGGCATCTCACTTGAATTGGAGAATGTATTAAGCATAGGATCATCCAGAGTCTGTAAAGTCTACCTCGCTTAGCTCAACCTTATCCATAGACGATCTCTATCTCTTCATTGCTATGGTACTCTTTGTAGTAGGTCACTTTCTATACCTGAGCCACTTTACTAACCCTTAGTTTGTGTTCGATACCTCACGCCTTCACTTAATCCAAAAGCTTGCTTCGTGTTCCAACTCAGCGATATGAATACCATCGTTAGCAAGAACTTCCCCTTCGCCTACAGGCCTTTCTTTACCTTTCCCTTTACTCTTCGTTTGTATTCCTTGTTCCTTACATCTAAGCTCAAAGCTAGCTTCACCGCTAACGTAAGGCGGAATTTTATTTCTTTATATATATAATTTCTTATTCAATAAAGAGTTCACCTAACAGTTCTTGCTTGCTGAGTTGCTGAGATTAGTCAATATTGCTAGCCAACTCTACATCGCTTTAGCTCAACCTTTCCCCCTTCTTAGTAAAGCTTGGACGCCCAATCCTTTATGCTGGACTTTACATGCAATTGCTCTACTGGATGGGAGTAGGAAAGGCAGAAGTCTTGGAGAACTGCTTGTGAATGGAGGGTTTCATAGTCAGTTGACAAGGCTACTTTCGAGTGAGTAGGTTTATTAGTGACTCTCAGTCAATCATTACTAAGGCGCAGGGATTGCTCTTGGATTGATTGCACTTTATAGCTAAGCTAGACAATTCCAGATTTTTTCTGATTTCATTGATAGAACCCTGCTAGTTCAATCCTAACTTTCCATTCCTAGGGTTATTGAATACTTTACTTGCTTGCTATTGCTAGTGAAATCGTCAGCTCTTGCTTAGTCATTGGACTATATCCATTTGAGGGAAACTTTCTAAACACTACTTCATTTCGGAATTCATCCTTTCCTTCGCCCGATTCTCTCCCTCGTCCTAACGGTTCCTCATCTCTCATGTGGATTGGATTTGGCGACTGCTCTATCTATAGTTAGGGATGAGCTGACGACCATGCTACACCCGTGGGTCTGCTTTGAGAATAGCCTACTGAGCGCCTGCCTTGAGTATAATTCCCCGTCAGGTTGGAGAAACTACGACGTGTGTCTCGATCTTGACAACTGAATCACGACCGGACGCTATATGGAATCCGGGGTCTCGTTCATGCGGCGATGAAATTTTAAGACCAATGAAGAATCCCAACCCACCAGATTCGTTCTAGAACTTTCTATGCCCCGGTTGGGCGAATCCACCGACTCACGTCGAATACGAACGCCTCTCTCGACAAACTAGCCCACGTCTTTCTATCGGACTAGACCGATAGAAGTAGCTTGTTCCGTGATACAAAACCCCATACGCTGCCACCATGTGAGAGTCGGTGCGGAATGGATCTACGCCTGCCTTCGAAAGCTCCATTCCTGTTTACCAAAATCCTGGAACCATTCCTTGATTGATTGAAAATCACGAGTCGAATTTTTCTCTACCTATTCGACTATCAAGCTCTTGACACCCTGTTTAGCCTAGCGCCCTCCTCCTCTTTTGTTCGCTTCGCTCTCCTCCCTCGACTAACGCCCGAAAAGAAAAAGATTGAAGTCTGAACCTAAAGCCCTACTATGGGCTTGAAAGAGCTCACTAGATTGATCGCAAGCAAAAGAAACCTTCAAACTCGCATTCGCATGTTGGTTGTTCTTCACTAAACATCGAGGTTTCAGGTGAAAGTGAAGGTTCGGATCGGACTCTAGTCTCGGCCTACGTCTCTTCAGGTCCGGTTTTCATTAAAGGGCTTCCTTCCTCCACAGAAGACTTGCTTGCGCATCTTGTATTTGGCACTCATCCTTGGCTTGGGCTAACTGTCAGAGGTTGACTTCTATTTTCACTCCTCCGAATCTTCATCTTTGAACTATTTCAAGTCCTGTTTGACCGATCGTTTGCTTCGGCAGTGGTGAATTCAGCACTGGCTACAAACTTGTTTTAGATACCTTTTCTTATAAGAAAAGACAAGGATGTGCCTAGTCGATGGATTTCATTTGTTGCTGGGCAACCGTTAGGTTATAGATCCTCTTGGCCTTGATCTGCATTCACCCATCATGTTCTTGTGTGGTGGTGTGCTGAGCAAGTATACCCTGGTCGTCTCTTCACTGGCTATGCCTTGTTAGGAGATGATATTCTCATCACTGACAAGAAGGTAGCCGAAGATGCACTTTCTCGGTTGGAGGTGTCAAAAGGAAAATCCCTCATCTCTGATAAAGGATGTGCAGAGTTTGCCAAACGCTTTCTTGTGAAAGGTCCTTGGACAAACCTTTCACCAATATCTGCGAAAGCAGTGTGGAACTCACACCACCCCTTTGGGCGATATGCATTAGCACATCGGTATACCATTGCATTGCTAGGTTTTTCTACCTATCAACGGTTGCGTGGTGCGGGTTATAAAGTCGTTGGGTGTTCTACCCACAATTCTACTAAGAGTAGTGCAGATGAGCGCTACGACTGGTGTTTGTGGGAGCGTATAATCCCTATGGTAAGCTAAGTTCTTGGTTTGGCCAAGGGAGGCCGTTGAATCCATATCTCCACGGTTTTTTTATTCAAAGTCTTCGGACTGCGATGAAACCTGTACGGGAAAAGTCCCGCCTGATGACAGTTATATCTCCGAGGACCAATTCACCTTCCAAGAATGGACGCAGTTGAGAGGGTTCGTGGAACAATGGTTGCGCTATCTTCAGTGGTATTGGACCACTGGAGTTGATGACTGGGTGACTATCGAGATGATGTTAGATGCTCCGCCAGTACGGACTAACTGGAAGATCACTAATTAGGATCTATCTCGGGGGTGAATCGATTCAAGATGTCGTAAAAGCAAGAGCTGCTTCATCTAATAGTTCTGTCCTTAGGACTCTATTCAATAGATAGACGGGAGTAAACTATTTCACATAGCCTGGCTCTTGCCCGCGTGGTGACTTCTTTCGCGAGTGAAAAGTATTGGCATTCAGTTAGTGAGCACAACCTTCTTAGACTTAGACAAAGAAGTAGGGCTTTCTCTTTGTGCAAATCCAGTGCTGGTGTCGAAGGTTTAGCCCAGCCCAGTGAATCAAGCAATTGAATCAGCTCTTGATGCAATAGGAGTTCAGTAGGGTTATATACCATAGATATTGATCCAATGACAACGGAAAGTATACAGGAATTGATTTCAAATAGGGAATGGTTACTTCCCAGGTGGGTATTTACATCTGGAGAGTCTCAACTCTTTCTTTTGACTTCAATCCAATGAATGCTGCGAATCTAAGACTCCCTTGGCTAAATGGGAGGGATGGCATGAGCGTCGTGAAGTCCCACAAGAGTCAGAAGGTAATCGACGACAAGGCAAGGTAAGCGCATTCGAGAGCAGCTCCTTTTTTACTCCCAGAATAAAAGATAAGCATCTCTCTACTCTATTCAAGCAGGCACGCGCATCGACGTGTGTGATATCAAAATCTAAGGATAAGTAAAGAGCAGGGTTTACAGCTAAAAAGTCTTCGGGTAGGACATCTGGCCTAGTAGTTAAGGGTGACTCATTTAGAGTTAGAGCTGGTGTGGGACTTCTGGCTGACACTTCATATACAAGGACTGATATTCGGCTTTCAGAGCCCAGTGACGACCTACTTGACTCTTATTCTAAACCTTACTCTATGATAAGCTTTCTATACTTGCCCTCACCGGACAAGAAGGCATCTCCCACTCGCTTACTGGCAGAAGGAATCCTTCCTAGCCCCTTCTCTTTATCGAGGGCAACTCATGCTTATAGGGCACTCCCGGGATGGAACCAGCGAGAAGTACTTCCACTCAAAGGGATCGGATTCTGAACCACTCCTAGCTGCTTTCTTTCAAACCTTTCCATCTGAAGTTGATTCTATAGGTGCAGTTGCAGTTCTAGCTCTTTCTTGAGTTGCTGGAGATGTAATACGACTAGCATCAAGCCTTCCTTCTTCAGTAATAGTTCCAGTGGAGGAAGAAGAAACAGAAGGTGAAGCTGAATAACACTTACTCTTACCCGGAAGGCAGATTTCAAGCGAGAAAATTTCATTCCACTTGATACGATACCAGGAATCTAAAGATTCAACTTAGACTCATTAACTCATATAATCCATACCTCATGAAATGGTAATCCTACAAGAAATAGCATGAATCTACAAAGTATAATATAATGAAAGGCCTTAGCATTGAGTATAGCTAATTCTTAGGCTATCCCTTCGGGGATGTAGCATAGTTCCCCTAGTCCGAAATCGAATCTAGACTCTGTCTTTCACCTTCGTTCGAGCGATGGAAAGAGTCTTTACGCGGGACCGGTATTCTAAGTTTTCTTCCTTCTCTGATATCTTACTACAGAAGGCTCGAAGAGCTATGGTTGATAAGAAGAGTTAGCAGGCGAGACATCATCTCGTGTTAACAAGAACTCGTAAAGACTAGTTTCATAAGGTAGCTTTCGCCTATAAGAGGTGGATGCGTCTTTTCAAGATCCATCAGAAGCATGAGGAGAAGAAGTGAACCCGAATAGGTGGTCATTCATGCCGTCTTCACCTTCACTTGCCATGGTAAATGCTCAGCCTTGCCATATCCCACGCTCGTAGCAAAGACGTGAACAACAAAGGTCTATGCGAAATGGACCCAATCGGATATGATTGAATAACCGAACAGTTAGGCTACGTAACTTTACGCTTACTCCTCTTCCCCTTCGATACGTGCCTGCTACTGCAGCAGCTAGAGAGAATGGCCTAACACTAAAAGAAAGTAGTACCGATTCGGACATGGGAGCATTAGGAAGATTCTTTCTAGCTTATATGATTCACCTTTGGAATCATGTGAGTCACTCCTTAAATAAGGTAGTTGGCTGACTTCCTTCTTAGAGGACAGGTAGTTCACTAATTGCTCTTCTTAGAGAGAAGGAGATGCTTGAACACCCTATTCTCAAACAACTTCTTCTAGCAGCGTATTCTCGGCATAAGTCTGGATGGCTGCTATCTTTCTAAACAGGAGGAGGAAGGGGAAGGGCTTTATTAACATAAGGACAATGTAGGAGAAAAGGCTTCCACATCTCTCTCTTGATATCTTCTTTCCCCATTGCCAAGATCCTTCCTCAAAAGGCTCTATTCCGGATCTCATCTCATGCAAAGAAGATTTATAGGAGAACAGTTCAAACTCCCTTAGACGCTTTGTCTCTTTATTATTACCGGATTTAAGGATTGGTAAATGTCACTATGCTTAAGACATGGAATTGGACATCTTTCCTTGGCTAGTCATTCCCACCTTCATAGGAAAGATCTTCCAGTAAGGAGAGTTTTTTTTTAATGGCTATGTCCGGATCTAATGACTATTCTCTTTATCATTCTCTTCTAATTTAGATTGAATTGCTATGCCCCTTGATCTTAAGATCTTAAAATTCCGTAGAATGATGTCTGAAATCAATCGATGCTGTGTGGGTCATTCACTCTAGTTACGTCCTCGGAACCTCGCCTTTTGGTGCTTGGACGTCGTTTGAACTTTCCCGACAACGATCCTAGGCTAGAATAGCTAATAGGCTAGCTTACTTGCTAGCTTTCGCCTTCAACACGAATGACGTGATAATCCGGAGTTTGAACTGTTAACAGTTCTTTCTTTTTTTGAACAGGAGATTTCTCTTTTTCGTTAGATAAGAGAAGAGTGAAGGGGTGATTTAATATGACTATCAATGACTTTGTTCATAAGCTAATACGATCTTTTATCGATGAAAATGCGGTGGTATCGTATATAAGATAAGGCTGCTTTGAGGAGTGATCTTTCTCTCTAACTAGAAAGATCATAAGAGACGAAAGATCGTAGCCTAGAGTCTACATAAGGTGCTTTCGAGTTCTTAAGAGTTCTAAGAGGTTTCTTTCACTTATAGATTCCAGCGAGGAGCTATTCAAATTTCCCTCGCGGATGGGGAAGAAATAGAGAGCGTCCCCCCAATTATCATAAAGAAAGAGAGAAAGAACTTCGCATAATTCTTATTATGTGATTATTTCTTTGATATAGCATATATATCCTTTTTAGAGATCGAGATGTGTTCCTAAGATTCTAAAAAACAAAAAAAGCAACGGCTTCTAGTTTAGACTAGCGCTACAGACGCTATTCAGATAGTTATTTAAGAAGCCGTTGTGCGTGAGTAAGAAGTTCAAAGCCGCGAAGCGGATTCCTTGGTGATTTAGAAAGAGTTTCTTTGTTGTTGTTAAGTTAAAAGGAACAAATCGTTCAACTATAGAAGATGCTCTTCTTTGGTAGGGAAGCTCATTTGCTTTTTCTTACCGATTTCCAACTAGAAGTAATTCTAAATTCTGCCTTGGAGCCTTATGAATTAAACCATACCACCCTGTCCAATATTCTGACAAGTTTTATTCTACACCGACATTCTTCCTATTTATAGAAGAGCGTGTTTGCTACAGAGCAACACCATTTTCTAGGCTTTTACCAACTACATTTGCAGGAAACTATGGAGAAACAGCAGCGCGACCTGGAGTTTCTGGAAATGCTGGAGTTGGAACAAAAAGAGGCTTTTCTTCAAAAAGAAAAATCCTTTCTCTTGAAAGAACTTTCGCGATTCCAATCGGATAGCGAAAGTGAAAGCTGAATATGGGGGGGTGAGAAACGTTTTTCAAATGGGGGAAGAGGAACGAGAGGCGTCCCTAAGCTTATGAGTATTCGGACTTCAAATAAAAGCCGTTGTTTGGAGATTAACGAAGAAGTCTTGCGGCCAAACCAACCCTCCATCTAGATCTTGATTCATTATTTCAATTTTTTTTCTTAATGCAGGCAAGGAAAGGCTCATATGTCTTGTCAATTATTACTTGCTGGGTCGGAGCGTAGACGAGCGAGCAGAGCCCAGGAAAAAGGGAAGCCCGTCATAGAGCAGTCGACTAGAAGTAGAAGACTGCTGGCCTGAGAGAAGGCGCCTCTCTCGGGAAACATGGCCCAATTTCTCTTCTTTCTTTTGGTAAAGGTCAACGGTCCTGTTCAAGCATTGGCGCATAACGGGAGGCTAGCTCAGTAGATTACCATTCCTGTAGTTCTGGAGTTTAGGAGTTAATGATTTGCGGATAGTAGCTTCGGTCGTTCGGTCGATAGGGTAAGCGCTCATTCCTTTTTAGAAAAACTTCCCCGGGAATCTCTCGTACTGTATCGATCGGTCATCCGTTAACTCTCGCATCCGTTTCGCTTAGCCCATCCCGCTTATCTCTCATCTCGGTTTATAGAAAACGTTCTTCATGGCCTATTTGCTAAATCGCGAGTTTACGGGGTCACGATAGGTCCCTTCAAATGCAAAAGATAGGCCGTTTATTGAAACTGGAATTCTATAAGTATAGTACGCAAGGAAGGGCCTATATGAAAGGAAGATAAAGGCTGGCACATAGGGACATCGCTTTAAGCTCCCTCAATGGGTAGCTCATCTCATTGGCTAGCTAGCTCATATGGAATAGGTCTCTGGCTTGCTCCTGTCTGTTCTTTGGTTATATATCGGAAATAGTCGTAATCTTTCCTTTCTGTCCACAAAGAAATGATTTCTATTGTTTCCCGCGAATCTGGAATCTCCATAACTATACTATGGCAAAGGGTCAAAGCGTTCTGAACAAGGAAGACGCGGTAGCGTCTTTAGACTTATACTCACGCACAACGGCTTCTTATTAAAATATAGCGTCTGTAGCGTTAGAAGCCGTTGCTTGTTTTGTTTTTTAGAATCTAAAAGGTCTCGTCTTTCCGCAATATATGGCAGGGGTGATGGACTGGTAGGTTCCTTTCTTCATTCGAGATGGCACTTCGTCGTTTAATGTGGAAGTTCGGGGCCACAGCACCTCCTTCTCCGGAATCCCCCGAATCAGATGTGGGGTCAATGGGAGGACCTTATCAACCATAGGAATGCCCGATCGACTCTCAATTGCTTGTGAAAGATAGCTATTCCTCCGCTTTGATGCTTTCTTCTGCTGATTCAATAGCAGCTCCCATTTAATAAGACCGAAAGAGAGTAGCTGCCTTTCAAGCAGACTAAGAATCCGGTATTCCATACTATTCCCCCAACCTTGGGCAATTCTTTTCACAGCTAAGCTTATCGTTCTGCCATACTAGACTTTCTATTGATTGAGACCCATATTGAAAAAGAATCACTTTTGATTAATCAAGCAAGCATTCCCACCTCCATCACAACCGAAGCCAAGGTCTCTGCAGAAACCATAGCACCTCGCGTCAGGAGCTGGCTTAAGCGACTTCCTTTAGTTGAACTGGTGGCGTTTCATCTTAGCCAGTGAATTCATTGCGCCAGTTCAAGTTCGAAAAGAGCGACTCGACTGCAAAGATCGTTGGCTTTCTTTGCTCTGGGCGCGTACTTTCCTTTCACTCTGGAGTGAAAATGCCAGCTATCTTGCTTTCTCTTTGCTTCTCTCTGAGCGGTGCTCCACAAAATGCCGACTGGTCCTCTCAAACCCCATATGCTTAAAAAAGCAATTCGAGACAAGAATGTTTGTAAAGTCCGGCGATGACTCGGGAAGAGTCAGCCTTTAGACAAATTATCCTATCGGAGGAAGATGCCGGCCTGTAGGCTGTTTAGGGCTTTTTACCCCTTGTAGAAGGAGAAAGATAAGGAAAAGAGCTAAGATTCAGCCTTTCAGCCGGATAGGATTTGACATAGGTTGACTGGAAAAAGACTTTTTCTGCCGTCTTGCCTTTCATGGCGTAAGGGCGGTTTTGCCTATCTTTTTTCGTGAAGCCGACTTACCCACTACCGTAGAAAAACTTCAATTCTGATTCCTGGTGTGGTGTTTTGCATCCGAAACGAGAAAATGGAGGCGTCAAGCATCTATCGAAACGAGAAAATGGAGGCGTCAAGCATCTATATGACCAAGAGGGCCATCCCACGAATTGGATTCGAACCAATATCAAGCTACTTTCCTGTTAGTCGATCGTGAGTGGGTCTGTCGTCCTCCTCATGATAGTCCTCCTAAAATCGAGAGCATTTCGTCGGAATACATCCTGTCTTTTCACCTTCGTAGTCCTATGCATAGTCAGTACTATAGCCCCAATCATGGCTACTAATAAAATCAGACTAGGAACCAAAAACCAGACGAAATAGTAGGTATAAAGTAAATTGCCCAATGTTTCCAAATTAGTCCAACTTCGTACCTTTCCCGCATAAACCATATATCTCAGAGAGGTTGTCTTTCTTTGGGTTGGTAGTAATGGAATGGTTTCATTATCTAAAATGAAGAACATTTCCCACCAAAAGATCAGTCCAATAAGACCACTCACTGGTAAATAGCGCAAGACTTCTTCGTGAATCTCCGCTATTTGAATATGGAACATCATCACAACGAATAGGAAAGGTACGGCTATGGCACCTATGTGAACGACTGGGAAGATCATAGCGGAGAAGTCGAGACCTAACAAAAGAAGTAAACCTGAAGTGTTGCGAAAGACTAGGATGGGAAACAAAACGGAATGTACCGGATTTTTAGCACGTGCAACCATCAAACCAGAGACCAAAGCAGGGCTCGACAAAACAGAAAGTATCATGGTACGTCGTCATTCCCTGAAATGGAACTTTCATGCTGGAGCAAGAACTAGCATGAAAGTCGATCTATTTACGTACGACCAGCGCGGTTGTTCGTCTTTCATTTTCTTCTTCCAAGCCGCCCTTATTAGAAAGCACTCACTGAGTGACTGACGGAATCTCAGATCTATCGCGACACGGAGAACTTCTCTTTTTAAGACGCAATTTCAAGTGAGAATTCCAGTTCCGCTTGTTCCTGCAACACAGCTTCCCGCACCCGACAGAAAACTAAACTGACCAAAGCTTATGCGCCACTCCTTCACCAAAGGTTGACCGTCCCAAGATGACTTTTCTTTGACTGAATCGCTTCTGCTTTCTATACGATAAATAGAGACTTTCCCAGGAAAGGTAAAGAGTTAGTGAATAAGGATTATCAAAATGATCCTTTACAAGAAGAATTGATTGAGGGGGGTGTGTTGACAGGCGGAGATTGGACCGCAAGTCGGCGAAGCAAGCAGATGAGAAATTCTTGGTGAATAAATCCGCCAATTGGTCCTGAGTCGGTGTGTAGGAAACAAAAAGAATGCCTTCACGCAAGATGCTCACAAACAAAATGAAAAAATCCATTTCGTTGGTACGAGCATGAAAGACAGGATTAGCTGCCAAATATATCTGACTTCATTATCACAAAAAACTATGAGAGGTGAAGTAAGAAAAACTCCAAGATCACGAAGAAGATACCTAAGCCAATAAGTTGAAGCTACCGCAAAGGCAACTGAGCGATACTCTGATTCAGCACTGGACCGCGAGACCGCATCAATCATGATCCAAGGATACATGCTAAAGTAGCAGCATCAAGCATCCTCTTCACGACGTAGTTTGGGGTCTTAAGGGTACAAAAAGATAGTCATTCAAGGGCTCACACAGTGACGAAGCAGGGATCTATTCGTCCACTCCCTTATATATGGTCGCTAATAGCACATCACATAAAGTCTTATATGTATGCTAGGGCGAAGCTCCCACTGGAATGGGTATGTCACACTCATTCTCATCTTAGCTTCCTGCTAAGGCGACATATACTAACATGTCATTAGCTAGATAGGAGAAACCTTATTGAGCGGAAGCATTGGATATAAGCGAGTCCTACCGTACCTACAAACAAAAAGGAGGATTGTTCTGTACGTGGACGGATGTTTAAGAACAGATACGGCGGTCTCCCGAAGACCCATGCAAATACTGTGTATGATATGGCCCATTGAAAGCAACTCGGCCACTTTTTGTGACTCCCGGGTAGAGAAGGCAGAAAGGAAGAGGAATAGATCTCCGGCGAGCTTCGAAAGGAAAGCTGGTAGCTGCCCATGGCAGTCTTGTTTGCGGGTGTACGATCTAATCCTAATCCTATACCCGCTGGTATAAATCCTGTTGTTAAGGGGATTGAACTTCAAGCAGTAGGGATCGAAGCGAAGTCTGTTGCTCTTTGTTCCCCTCCTGGGAGTCAACTCCTCGCTAGTTTGTCCAGAAATCTCTATGGTATGATCATTTTTCCAAAAGTACATAGTAGAAAACAGCTTGAAAGCCATACCTCATAGGTAGCCCCTTCCATGATGGCATGAATGGAAGACTCAAGGGAAGACTCCTAGCTCCCTCCTAACTTAAGTATCTCTTCCTTATCGGATGCCTCATACTCATGGCACTGCTACTGCGAAAGCCCCTACTGCGGAGTCCTCGCTTGCCTCTGACTCTGATCCCTCTGCCCTTTCGCTTTCCGACCCCTCTTTCTCCGTTGAAGCTATTCCCTCCGCTCCCGATGAATGAGTCACTACAGACTGAAGATGTAACTACCAGTTCCTTGCTTCTCCACTGTTCTGGCTAATCCATGAGATCAGGTTTTCCATAGCGGTGAATCCTTCCCTCTTTCTTAAAGAGAAGGAAGCCACCAATAGCTACGAGCTGCCGTAAGCGCTCTTGCACTAGTACTGTATCACTACACTAAGAACTGAGGAGCCTTCTTTCCCATCATTTCAACTTTGTGTATTATACCTCTTCTTCTTTTCATCAGCTGAAATATGAATGGTAAAAGGAAGAGCAATCTCTCCCATATGCGTCTCAATTTCTTTCATCTTTCCCTCACCTACCGGTCGAATCTAACCTGGTCAACTTCTCTCTCGATTTTGTTGATCGCAAGCAAGCTACCTTAGCGCAGCGCTCACACCTGAATATCTCGTACCGAACTGGCTATTACGACCTGAGCTAGCTTGGATTGACAGTTCATTCCTGGCTGGAATCAATGTCTCATTTTCTTCGTAAGGAGGATCCCCTACTCTCTTTTATCTTTAGGTGGTCTGTATAAATGGTAATGCTATCGAACCCCGAGCATCTCCTTTGCAAATGGAAAAAGGGTTAAAAACCTATTACAGAAGAAAGTCTTTCTCTAAAGTCCAGTTGCAACCTTAGGATCCAGCGGAGAAAGAAGCCGGCTTTACAAGCTAAAAGTGAATAAACATCTGGGATAGCCAGGAGTACCGTAACATTCTAAGACTAAGAAGGTGGAACAAACTCTTCCATAAAGAAGTGGTCGATGACAGAATGAATATTCTATTCAGCAAAGAACCCCCTTCTAACCTCGTTTAACACCATGCTTCCTCCGAAGCTTTCATCTGAGTAGTCACTACGCCCTACCCTATCGCTGAGTCTTAGGAAGCGGTTTCAGTATCATTTCCATCCGAACCACTGACTTATTAAGAGAAATATGCGAAGATTCCATCACTTTTCAAGCTACAGAAAACTGCTGTCTCCAAGCTGGTTGAATATTAATTTGAACTCTATCTTTTGTTTGGCAAAAACGGATTATGATTTAGTTCTTCTAGCTTCGAAATCGGGCTTATCCAGTGGCGCTTGTCTTGGTCTTTCGCGCGACTGGCTATCCCTCTCGATATATTATACGCAATATCTTGACAGGCACGATCTACCTTGGCAACGAACTTCACGCTACGTCTCGGGGTGTACTTTCTATCACTTTCTGGCGGGAAGCCCCGAGCTCTTTGAGATTAGCATGATGATGTTTATATTCGCTTGAACTTGTTAACTTGCATGTGAAAAGCATATAACTAGTCTTCCGCCCGGCACAAAATGCTTCTTCTTTTTGAGAAGCATTGTATTCTAATACATACCCAGATAGAAGGACTTTTTGCAGCCAGAACCAAGATATGCTTCAACATAGCAGCTTCCACCAATGAAGCCCGAAAGCACCTTCTTTTAATTGAAAGGTAAAGGGCTGCAAATTTCCAAGCAACATTCCCTCAATGCTTAAAAGAATTTCAAAATCTTTCTGGTCTTACTGCATATCCAAGAGTACAATCTACTATGGAGATCTTTCTGATGCTGCAAAGTGAAATATTTAAAATCTAATTGGCTTTAATGAAGGTAAAATGCCAATGAAGTACCTGGGATTGCCAGTCTCTCAGTTAGTGATTGTTTGCCTCTAATTGAGAGAATCAAAGCTAGAGTAAAGAGATGTGTATTTGGTCTTTCGTATACCCTTCGGCCTGTTTGACGAAATTCCCTTTGATAAGTAGAGGGCGATTAGCCAATACTCATTCTTGATCCTATTTTTTGACAATGAAAGCAGATAAGAGAATGGGCGCAGAAGCTAGGATAATAAGGCTCCCCTCTTTCCTTGGTTAGGAACTTCACTCCTGGAATAGTAGCTATCTTTGTTTTTAGCAGTTGTCCGGAGTATAGTAGGTCAAATTGTCTAGCCTCGCCTAAGGAGTATATATAGTGGGAAAGGCCTAGTAAGCCAAGCATTTCCTTTTACATTCTAAGGTTCTTCGTCACTTCGAGAATAAGCTCTTTGATTTGACATACACAGATCTTCCGTAAGCCTATAATTAGAAAAGTGCTAGACTAGAGGCACTCTATCAAAATACCAATTTTCCCCATGGTAGCTAACTTCCTAAGGGATGGTCTTTTGGCGCATCCTTCAAGCGGGAGGAGGGCAGCCGAAGAGAACTCAATGGCAGTATCCGATTCAGTGGGAAAAGCCTATGTATCCACTCATCTTCTACATTACCAAGCGGCAAGGACTCCAGTTTGATTCCTCTTTTCGAGGTCTTCTACAAGCCCGGTCATTCTATTCTTATTGGATTCTTTTGAAGAAGATTTTCCGCTCGGCCTGGAATTCCCAACTTGAATTATGAATAATCGATTTGACTCGCGTACCAGCGCAACGTCGGGAGTCTTTTTTTCCTAGTGGCATGGAAGAGTTTTGCTTTTATTGACTCTAACCTAAAGCAGAGAAAGCTGGACCAAGGGATGCTTTTTAAGAAGCGACATCCACTACCACAGCATCTGGTTCCGAAACAGAATAAGAACCCGGCCCAGCGACCATAGATGGAATTTTCCCTTTTTTAGGTTCCTTTCTCGGAAGTTGTGCCCGCTCAATATATTTTCGGTCTTCTCAGTGGGCACTGTCCCTTTAAAGAAGGTCTGATCTTTTTAGGGGGATATATGGTACGTACTCAGTCCTCTTAGATTAGAGGGCGGAGCTTCTTTATCCATCCATAATCAAACCTTCGGGCATCACTCTGACGTGAAAGAATAAGGTCAGCATCGCCCCCTATTCTAGTCCTAGGGAGGAAAGCTTGAAAGCTAATCTATTGAATTTCATAAATGAATCAAAGACCTCAAAGTCAAAGGAAGATCTTTTTCCTCGGCTCTGATAGCGAAGCGATGAGGTTTGCCCCTTCTTCATCCTCAACCGCAGGAACACGACTTGAAAGAAGGAAGGAAAGTCAAGAAAGAAAAGTGCCGTTCGCGCTGACTCTTTAGTTAAGGCAGGCTGACTCTGATCCTTCATCTTATAAGAAAAGGGGCGGGCAAAACTCAACAAGTATCCGGTGTCACAATAGGTCTGGCATTTGGATGGGCTTTATCTGGTAAAGTCAAGGGTACTGCCCAGCTATGTGTATGATTTGCCAATGGTACTCTCCGGTGATCCTGTCCTGTGGCTTCTTAGGAGACCTTTCCTATTTGCCTACTTCCACTCTATAATTTAGATTGAGCGGAATTCAAAACAAAGAAGAATTGATTGCTTAATCTGAATACTGAATTCAAGGGCATGCAGCCAATGTAAAGGAAAAAGAGCCAGTATCTAATAGAACAATTTTGAATCGAGGTCGAGCCCTATATTTATTTTGACAAAAGATGGGCTGCTCAGGAAGACTCTTCTTTGGGATGAGTGTTGCTTTACATTGACAAATGCTTTTCACTGGCCTCTCTGTGGGAGAGATCCAATTTTTGGGTGACACTTCTCTTCCTACAACCACAAGCCCCGGCCCCCTCCCACCAATCTCAAGCCCAGGGATCTCAGACTCCTGGATTGAGGCAATTTATGGTAACCGAGAGGGAGAGGGGGCATCCTCTTCGGCCCCACACCAGGGTCCACCGCAGCAAGGGCCCTCGGAACCGGGGCCAGCGGAACCGCAATCCCCCCAGCCCAGTGAGGAACATGTTCGCTCAATTTACCTCTTTTCTCTCGTCCTTGAATAATCAACGAATGGCACAAGGAGATTTGTTTATCAAAGTATGGGAACAGCTTGAGCTGCAAAACGCCTCCCCGCGGAAGCTCCAAAAAGTGATGGAAATAATGTACTTTCCCAGTCCCAGGGCCCGGATAGACCGACGTCCGGTAAAGCTGCTTCCGACAAGTGACGGGAGCTCATCAAAAACCGGGAAAAAGATAAGGAGGGGAGTAGGAAGGTTGAGAGAAAGTGGAGTTCATATAGGAGCTATAACCGTCTCCTTCCTATTCATTTCTTTCGTCTTTCTTATCTGATTTTCAATCGAGTGTAGTCGACTTGAAAGAACATATTAAGTCAAGAGGGCGAGGCCCACATCAATGTATGTGGGGAAGGGGAGTGGGCAAGGGGCCCCTTCACGGCTGATCTCTCTCCCTCTAGTCAGCTCATCGAAAGACCTGGTGCCCAAGACTCAAAAAACATTGGGTAAGGTGGGATGCTAGGATAACAGGATTGGACGTTAACCTAGAGAGCTCAGTGTAGTGCACTTCGTTCTCTTTGATTGGCACATGGAAGATCAACTGAAAGCAGAAAGAATATCTGCACAGCTAAGACAAGGAAGGTCAGATAGGAAGTTCAGAAAGAAGATAAGACAAACAAGTCAATATTGCAATTGAAAGCTAATAGGAGAGAGAAGACAACTGTCAGCAAATCAAATAGATAAGACAGTCCGTCCTGTCTTGATAGTTGACTTCAGATTTCAATGTCCGATCTGACTGTGAGAATAGCGAAGTCCGGAATGACATGCTCAATGCCAGTCCATCCAGAAATGCCAGATGAATCCCGTGAGAGATCTAATCTAGGCAGAAGATCCCCTCCCTAAAAAAGTGTAATCAGAGGGTGAAACCTTGCTTTGCAAAAGGGGAGTTCTTTCTTTCCCGCATCTATCCCGGCGCTTCTACTCATTCTCAATTCAGGAAAAGGTTTCCATTCAATCAATGGCACAGCGTCCGATTCGATCACTCTATCGAGTAGAAGTCCAGGGATGATTCAATCGAAAACGAAGAAGGCCGAAGATGGCGAAAGCCCAATCGAACATCAATCACTTCACGGACGCTATTGATTGAGTAGCCAACCCCAAAACGCAAGAATCAAGGGGAGCGGAAAGAAGCTTCACCGATTCCGACTCTAATCTCAGGCTTCATTGGTAAGGTAAGGAAGCTCCGCAGCTCCAACATCGAATCGGGCAATTCCTCTTCCAGCCCTTGTGACATCAACAAACAAAGCGAGTTGAGCACGAACAGCAGCTTTTTCGGAGATGACTTCTGTCAATAGGCAAGTAGCGCCAAATCGAGCGAGAGAAGATAGGGATTTCTCCCAGCACTCGAAGACCAAGATCAGAGGATGTGAATTGGCTTGGTCTCGTGATCTCATCTACGCAAATGTTCAGATCCTTCTTTGAAGGCCGGTCCCAAGGCAATTCAAGGGATGGGGCAGTAACCAACCCCAAAGGAAAAGAGGATACGAGTGAACCCGCTTGCCCGAGTCCGAGTTGACGAGGTGAAAGAGTTCAGACTAGGACAGTTCAGGCCGGTTTCCCTACGTTAGTGAGACTCAAAGTAGGTCAGGGAAGGACAGTTCTTTTCTCTTAAGAATGTGATATAGAATCAGGGCTACTTTCGCCTTTTCCAAGCTTCGAGGGGGCTTGCTTCATTTGATCTTTCCCATCCCAAGAGAGATGGTGAAGTGGGCTTCTTTCACGGCCGAATCATAGAAGAGAAGGGCGATCTTATACTCGGCTTCTGCTCTAGTGGTTGAACGCGTTTTATCGTCAGAATATGGAATCTTCCATATGAGAAGTGAAACGCGATTTTATCTGCAATATTATAGAGTGCTGCTGGTACGTAGTTGCTCGACTAGGATAAGGCATAGATACATTAGAGGTTGCTCTTCTCTTCTTCGATAGCCCTTAGATAAGATATGGGCTGCTACGCTTCTCTTTTCTAGTCATGGTACGAAGTGACTCATATATTAGTGTATGAGGGCAGGAGTTGTAAAGCGAGCTCCACTTAAGATACCAACAGCACTTTCCTTTCTCTTCTGACTTATAAATCGATTCATTGGCGAATGATCATATGATGTCCAGAAAAGGCGTTAGATAGCAATCTAGAGGCCAACGAAAGAAAGTATGATTCTCATTCGGACTGTGCCCTGAACATCGACGCTCAGTCTGCTGAGCCGATATGAGAGACCAAGGATTGATGATATGAAAGATAGGGCTTGAGTCCTTTTTAGCCTTAAGGAACGAAGTAACTCGACCGAAGAAGCAACGGACTGAGCGCATCTGGATCTGATAATGCCAATCCGCTTACGTTACGCCAGCTTTGCTGGTGCAATTAGGAATATCTCTCTCACCTGGTCAGCAGTACCTCATTCATTCCTATAATTGTTCCTATGTCTGAAAGCAACAACAAAGGAAGAACAAAGGGGATAGACGGATGGAGGTGAAACAGCTGACCTTCCTTTCATTCCAATAGGGCCTATCCATATCGAAAGGGGTGTGTCTGGTTTCTTTGAGAATTTGGATTGTACAACCAAGAATGTGGCTGAATTCTGGGCCATCTACCGTGGCCTTATGTTGGCATGGGATTGGGGTTACAAGCAGGTCATTCTTGAAACTGATTCTGTTGTTTGCATGCTGTGATTCATTTGATTTCCTCTAATCACCCTCAAGCACCACTGATCCAAGCTTGCAGGAATCTTTTTCAAAGGGATTGGCAGTGCTTTTGTAAGCATACTCATAGAGAAGGTAAGATCGCGCGCGGCCGACTGGTTGGCATCTGAAGCTCTGAAGCAGCCTCAAGGTTATCAACAGCTTTTTACCTGTCTGCCTGGACATAATCATATACCTAAAGAACAAAGGAAAACCTGATTTGAAATTGCACGATAAATGGACGACTCACTCTAAAAAGAATTGTGTCAATTTCAGGAATCCGAGAGGATCTTGGACAAAGGTTTGTTCCGGATAGCAGACCGGAATCGAGACATCACCGTTTGCGGGAGCAGTAGAGATCAATATGATGTCTGCTGACCTAAGGAAGTTGTCTGACCCACAGAAAGAGTTGGAGGCGGCTGAGCACATCCCACAAGAGTCAAGCCCAGAAAGCGTGGCAAGTCATTCGCCAAGGCCATTACCAACAAAAGGATTATGTTCGAGATTTCAAGTTGACATCTCGATGAATCGAGGGTCCGAAGGGGATCCCCTTTCGAAAAAAGGATGGAATGGCGACCTGGGGTCAGAGAGCCTTTAGCACAAGAGCGAAGGATGACGACTGATTCAATTGCCCTCTCTACTCAATTGATTGAATATAGTTGCGTAAAGCAGCATAAGCGCTAACCTGATCTAAGGAAAGAGGGGGAACGTGAAAGCAAGGCTATTCCGGGGCGTCAAGCGTCTGTAGGCTTATCAGCCATTAAGTAAGCATCAGCGGGAATAGGCTAAAAGGACGGTTAGAAGGCATCTAGAGGACCTGTTTTCGGCTGGTCATAACAAGAACTCTGAGGTCTTTGATAGGGGGATGAGACTACTGGTTCAACCAATCAATCTCTTAAGTGCAGGTGCAGGAGAGGGGGTTACTACTCGACTAGACTAATTGGTTGGAGGGGGGACACAGCTACCTTTAGGGTAGGGAGACATAGCTACTTTTTGAATACATTATCGAAGTGACAAGGAATGGTATCGACAGAGTGGAAGGGCCTGTGCTCAATCAAAGAAACCACTCACCCACGCTAGGGCTAAGACTGAAAGTAGCTCTTCTGATTCATCCTGTCTTTCAAGGAGAGGAGTTGAAGGAGCTAGTATAGGTTCGAAGAGGTGCTGCGAGTAACTGAACTTCATCAAGCCAGGAAAGAAGCTCGACAAAGACGGAGACGGAGAGGAAAGCTTCTGAGAATATAGGTTTTGAGGTGGCATCAATACCATAGAAGAGAGTGGGAATCCCCTCTGATGTCATTTCCCTCCTTCCGAGAATCACTCTTTCGGTGGGGAAGACTCCTGCCTGGAGGCATTAAGGTTTGTTTAGTTTGAGTTTAGGCTGCTAAAGACTGACTTGCCCCAACAGCCGTAGCTAAAGGCTTAACCCATTGTTGAGTACCCAGATTATTCAAGCCCTTCCCTTGAAGACTGCGGGGAAAGCTCATTTAAGACAAGCAAGAAAAACAGGTGCCATCTAGGGAAAAGCCTTCAACGAAAAGAAATGAAGCTAGACTCAAAGTCAAGAAAACCAAGGCCGGTGACACCCCACTCTTTCAAGAAAGTCAAGGGGCCGACTCAAATCCTTTCCATTCTTCTGGAAACACTAGTCCCCGGGATTCCTTTTCGCCAGGGAAAGTCTGATAGGCCTACTCTTCCCGGCGGACTCTCCTAGTTATAGGCTTCTCCTTCTTATTATTATGATTTTAAGCCTGTTGGGCAACATCAAGCGTAGATAGTAGTTTTCAGCCTATTCTTCGTCCTAAACTCCAAAAGATCTCCGGAACCTAGCCGGAAATGCCCATTTGTTGCTCTATATGATACGAATTGGGAAGGAGGAAACTCACGTCCTACTGACTTTCCTTGCTGTCCGCATACTTCCCTTCTTCTCCTGCCATAAGCACAGGCCTGACTCTTAGGCTAGAGGTTGACTTTTCTGCCTCCCGGTCTGAGATTCCACCTCGCGGACTCCTCCGATTAAGCGAATACAATCTGGTGAAAGCATCCGATTCAGTAACGGAAACCGAGTCTACGAAACAATTCAATTAAGCAGTAGCATCTTCTTCAGTGACAGCCGGTAAGGAAACAGAACATCATCTTCTTCAGTGGCAGTAGACTCTCCGACAGCGGACTCTCCAAAAGCAGAAGATTAGGAGATAGCAGACAATTCGGTACCAGACTCCGATTCCGCGGAGGCAGACCTTTAGACAAATTAGAAGTATAGGCGATTCGGTCAACTACTACTGCATCATAAATCATAAAGATGTGACGAAGCACAATTAGCGTCACATAAGGGAAAGGAGCTAGCGCGAAACGAAAGCAAGGGCTAAAGGTGGGCTCGGGAAAGGAATGAACAGCCTATAAGGCATGAGACTCGGATCTAGGATCAAAACACTAAAATCCTCCGGGCTCTCATTCAGATTCAGTCAATTCAAACAAGCTCGGAAGCAGACCCGACCTAAGCTTTGGTAAAGCCCCGTGATTAGAGGGCGAGCTACTAGATACACTTTTCAAGGACTAGACTAAGGACACTGACTGACCTATCTAAAGTACAGAGATAACAAGAATGTTGTTACCGCACTTCTGAGCCGGCTCTCAGAAGAGTGACCCTACCTCGGATAGGGACAAAGGGAAGAAGAGTCGCTGGGAGCAGTCATTTTCGGCTCCAAAAGCGTCGTCTAAGACGGGTACCAACTAAGTGGAGACCGGTCGACAGGAGCGAGGAGCTAGCCTAGTGACTCCTTCCCTGGGCTTGGGATTTTCAAATCAAACCCCAATAACGAGCCAAACATAAGCTCTTTTCACAAGCCGGAATTCAGATGAAGCTTACTACAAGACGAAAAGACGAAAAATAGAAAGCGGAATAGAATGATTTTGAGGCTGAGTAAGCACCTATTTCCTCGAATGGACAGACTCATTAAGAGAAGTGCGACCTCAGCACCGCATCTATCGACCGGGCTAACTGCCCCCTGTTGACTCCCTTTCCCGATATACTGATTTTGCACGGGCCTCTTCCTCTCTCTAAGTGGAATTCCCTGTCTAGGCCTAAAATAAGGTCTTTGATGGAGGGTTCATGCCCTTATAGTGACTTACCTATTTTTCACCCCTTTTTCTTTTTTGTAACACTCAAACTCATGAGCTCTCAAATGATGCTTGGGGATTGCTTCTGCCCGTACTGTGCTTCCAACTACCGCCCACTACATCAGTAGAGTTGAAAAGCAAAGCAGCAGCTAGCTTTATTTACGCAACCAAAGGAAGAAAAAAAGCGAGGTACGTGCCGATTTCCTATGAGCTTGTGTCACTCATGTCACCTAACGAATCAATTAGCTGTACTGATGAGCTAGTTTGCTATCTTTCTTGTGTCTACATGGTTAATTGGCCGGCTTCCCCACTACTTGACTTGTATGGATTTCGCCCCCCTTTATAAAGACAATTTCATCAAAGGAGTGGAGCTGACATTTCTTACATCTCTGGAAACCCTTCCTTTTCTTGAATAGGGGGGGCCTCATGATTTTCTTGGCAAGCGTTTGGCTGTTGACGTGTCCTCCGCACGCACTTTCATGAGCTTGTTCCACAATGTGCGCTCCTTATTCCTATTAAGTGAAGTCAGGAAGGGCGAGTACCCCTTTCAGGACCTTTTGTAAAGGACATCTCCCAAGATCAAAGATCGTCGGGCAAGTTCCCTCCGGGCTCTCCTCTGACCACGAGTGGCGTACTCTGGGATGAACCCGTCCTTGAGGACATTTTGGAAATAAGAAGACCATGGTTCCCATCGTCCTCGTAATCTTCCTCGTCTTGACTGGTGATAGTTCATCATGTTTCAACTCTCGAAAGTCTTCATCCAATAAGATGAATGAGCCCCGTTCGCCGGAAAGGCTCTCTGTGACTGGGATGTCCAATTTCTCGATGACAAGCGACTCTGTTTTTCGGTGTACTAGCATGTGTACTAGAGCGGCTGAGTCTTCATTCCATTCCATAAGGGCTAGCGAGTCAGCCAAGCGATTTGAGATTCTCGGAACATGGGTTCAGGTTCTCTCCCTAAAGCGCTTTTTCAGGTCAATGGCAAGTTCTTGGTACGATATGAGTTGGGGCTCTTTGGTCTTCCATTCTCCCACTCACCTCTGAATCTATCAAAAAAGCCGCCCTTTCTCCTTTTCATAAGAAGAAGGTCAGCATTCAAGCCCCAAAACTAGGTTGGAGCTAGGAAGCCCTTCCTTCTTCTTTTTATTTCAATCAAGAGTTAGCTTCTTTTGGACGGGGATACTAGGATGATAGAAAATCCCCTCTTCTCTTTCTTATAGATGATCCCCTGGAAATGAAGCCAAACGAAGAGGATTCGCCAGCGAGGACTCTTCCTCTCATACCGTAATTGAAACATTACTGAAAAGCAAATGGGCTTTTTTACGATACCTATACAGTTTTTTACACCGAGCCCAATGCATCCAATGAGTAGAGTGTTGGGACATACCTATGGTCGTGTACACCTATGAATGATGCGACCTACTTCATTCGGCATGACAGGGTAGTCCCGACGCTAACTCCGACAGCTCCAATGAACCCTGCTAAAAAACCGGAAGAAATTACATATCCTTGGATTGGAAGAGCCCACCATCTCCTCATTTCTCTTTTTTTTTTGTCAAGGAGATAGCGAGAGATCAAAAACAAACCATAGAGCCTGTTTTTGTACCAAATTAGTCGTTTCCAGAACTCACCCGGAATCGGGTTAAGGGCGCACCCCTTCAAAGCCTCTTTCCGTGAGTTCCAGAACCATCTCAGCAATCTATACCTATAAATAAAAAGCCCGGTTCTCTTTGTCTTCGAGCTTTCATTCCTCAATCCACTGTTTCGTTCCTTCACCTGTTCTCCACCCTATCCCTTTCTAACAAAAGATCGAAATTTGAGATTGCACGCATAAGTCTTGTATAAGGAGGGCTGCGGTGCGTTCCATGGGTCCTAATTTGGTTCAGATCGTGTTCGTACACGGACTGAGATAAGGAGGTTCCCCGCGGGTAAAAAAGAAACCCTCTTATCTCATGCCTTTTTTTATAAGATTCTCCCTGGAATAACCTTCGGAGAGAAGAGCTTCCTCCATTTTTCGTTCAAATCTCTATTTGAGATTCTACAATGGAGGTATGTACCTCAATACTGAACCCTTTTCTGAAAGAATGAATTGCTAGGCGATCACTGAGTTCTTGTCGCCTTATTTCGTCAGATAGAAAGGGATGGTAAACCTCCGGATTAGCCTGCCCGGCAGTGGGTGGATTCAGCTCGATCAACTGGGATAGGAGTTTGTTTGATCTATCTTGCGGAAAGCCGTGGTGCGAAAGCAGTGATTCATGGGAGGGAGCAGCTTCAATAGCTTTGGCTGTGAAAACTCTTGGTCTTGGAGCATCAGTGTCATCAGTTCACCCAACAGGACAAATAACTACTAGGTTTGTGCCAGAAAAGCGTCTTGCGTGACGGTCAAGAGAAAGAGTTGAAAAAGAAAGAGATTCATAAGCTATGGAATCTGACAGGTATCGGTCTTGAACAGAGGGGGCTGTTCACAAAGCATCCCGTGGTGCGCTCCGATCCGAGGGAAAACAGTCTCGGGCTTAGAGGTATGGAGGGTCCCCACTAAGGCTTGCCTACTGCTTGATTACCAGACCTGGATCGATTGAATCTTTTCCCAGTGCCCATGCTCCTACTACTCTTTCTGCTGCTATTCTGACTCCCATGGATGGTTATGGTGGTTCCCCTTTCTACAAAGCCTACTCCTTTGGCTGGTGCCAAATCAGGTGACTTTGAAGTTGAAGCTTGCCCAGTAGGCAGTTAGATGTAACCATGCTGGCAGTACTATGATAGCCTTAGAGCTTGAAGGTCTCTGTCCCTAGGAACGTGATGCTTAGGTGCGAGGTTGAGATGACGGAAAGAAAGAAGAGGATAAGCAGCTGTAAACAGGGCATGCCATAGCTTTCTTGGGCTATTGTCTTCTAATACAATTACCAACTAAGGGCAAGCACCTCTTTAAGCAGCAGGTTTGAATCGATCAAATGTCAACTATGAGAGGCTTGCATTTGCCGGGACATTAGATGCTCTTTTTTTTTTTTTCTGTCGTTACACCAGGGATTTGCCCCCGAAGTAGAGAGTAAGGGCTGGTCTTCATCTCGGAAAGAAGCTGGCATGGGTGTCTCTTCATTTTAGTGGCTTTACCCGGACCGATGACTCGCTTCTTCAGTACTGCTAACTATTATAGGAGGATGCCGTCCCGTCGGTACCCATTCCTTGCGGTTGTGGAATCTCGTGCAAGTGAGGTTGTGGTTGTATTGGCTGCAAGCGGAACGTAGGCGCTTTAGGTGTGTGTTGACCATGCACTCTCGCGTCATGTAATGTCGTATGTATGATAGAGGTGGTGATTGACCTCAATGCTCATGGTTATCCCACGAATGAAGCTATGATCGTACCCGGGATAGAGATTAGGGTCTTCCTCTGATGTCTCCAAGCCGGCCATACATAATAGAATAGATAGGCGAAGCAGCCAATAGCAGTCTGTTCTCGCCTATCGATAGATAGCAGGTTGCTTCCACAAACCATTTGAAACTGAATTGCTACTTGATTCTTGTTATTGAGATAGTGGTCTTCTCCGCCCCTTTCCAAGAAAGTAGAGGGAGAGAACTGGAAGAGAGAAGGACAAAGAGCAAAGGATTGACAAGTCTAATGGGAGAAGAATGGCTGACACGTTGACTGCCTTCGAGACTATAAAAGATAACCCAAGCGGTCTAACCCCCGCCCCGGGGCGGACCCCAACCGAAAGGCGCTAGACGGACTAACGGCAAGCGAGATCCAGAAAGCAGCTGGCCCTATGTGTCAAACCTTGCCGCGGGAGAGTCTTTCTCCAATGAGAATCAAGAAAGTGTTTGGGCAAGACAAGAAAGGAACTCGCCCTTTTACACCAAGGGATAAGAGCTGATTGCTGGCGATGACTTGGTGAAGGGAATCTATGAGAGAAGGTTCTCGAACCGGGTTCCGACCGACGCGGAGCCAACGAACAAGCAAGGGACTGAGCGCCTAGCGCGAAAGAACAAGCAAGAAAACGGAACAAGCAAGGGATTGAGGCGAAAGAGAGATTTTCGAGCCTGCAAGCAGCAAGCAACAACGGCTGAAAAGCCGTTGCGCGCTAGCTTGTAGTTTAGGGGTATATTAGGGGTGCCCCTTTCTCAAACTGATATGGAATGAATATAAGATCAGCTTTTTGGAACCCTAGTTTTTGAGTTTTCCCCAACCTAGACCTGACTAATAAAAAGGGGCTTACGTTTTTCAGCTGCATCGCACTGCCGCATCAAAAATGGATCCGCTGGGCTGGATGAGCAACTGTCTCTGGAAAGGAATAGTGAAAAGCCATGTCACTTGGAACGGAACTGGTTGCTTACTTACTTTGAGTAAGACCACTTTC